CATACGGCTCTATAATGGAATTTACTTTTACCTTTCATCGGAAGAAAGAGAAAATATAGAGTCTATCGGACCCAGATCGGTAAATGCTCCAATTACCACCCTTTCTTTCGTAGGAGTTAAAAAATACTATGATGGTTCCGTTGCTTTATATATTTATTTCGTTTATGATTCAGCAATCCCAAAGTTTCTTTTTGATCCGATCAAATAAGGAAAAAAATAATCTTTTTTTTTGTACTCTTTGATAACATAAATATTGTTAAGTGTTAAGAGCCTTCCGGTGTGAAAACAAAAAAAAGTTTGTGACGCTGAAATGGACTCCCGATAGATAAGATAAAATCGGAAATCCCTTTTATCTCATACTACTCTTTCGATACATAATCTAATGTTTTGAAAAAACAATAAAAGAATTTTCTCATATCGAATTCGAAGTGCCATGCTATTATTACTTGATATTCCTATTTCATATGGCGAAGGCATAGTCTTCTTTTTTCTCTCAAATTAAAATAAAAAACTCATTGGCGCCAAGCGTGAGGGAATGCTATACGTTTGGTAATTTTTCCTCCGACCAGGATAAAGGATCCCATTGAAGCGGCCAATCCCATGCATATTGTATGTACATCTGGTCGCACAAATTGCATGGTATCATAAATAGCTACTCCGGGTATTAGCCATCCGCCAGGAGAGTTTATAAACAAATACAGATCCTTGGTATCATCCTCTATACTGAGATATACCATAAGACCAATAAGTTGATTCGAGATCTCACTATTAATCTCTTGGCCTAAAAAAAGTAATCTTTCTCGATAAAGTCGGTTGATTAGGATCAAATTGTATCCCTTAGGAACCGTACACGCACCTTTTGATGCATACGGTTCAAAAAAAACCGCGAAAAAAAAAAAATAGAATCAATGTGTAGATTCCAGTCCCTCTTTTTTTTTATAGCAGACTCTTTCTAACTTCTAATGAAGGAACCTTTTCTTCCATTTTTCAAGAAAGATAAGTTTTGGTCCGTTTCCCTATAATATAAAAAGAATTCACTAAACTTATCGAACTAACTTCTCATTGATGTATTGTTTCATCGAGATATAATCCAAATCACGATGTCATTTTCTTGTTCCTGAATGGGCCTTTTCAATTCTTTTAGGTTTATGCTCTACTCCAGGTAAAGATAGGCCCGATTTCGATTTGCACATATAGGATAAATGCCCCCAATACCACTTCTTTTTACTACGACTTCCTTTTTTTTTTCAATTCATTTCATGTCTTCCGCCAAATATTCGACGTATTAATCATATTATTGATTGATTAACACTTTGAGATCACTCCTATTTATAAAAAAAAAATCGTTTATGATAGAAGTAGTAATCGTCGATATATTACCAATTGGGTTTTTTCTAAACGGAGCCTGGATACTTCATTTTATTGGTCCAACCAAGCCAACCATAAATTATTCTAATTGATAATATTAATCTGGATCCCCCCAAAAATGGATCTAATTGCACTTCACGCTCCAAATTTTTGATAATTCAATCAATGTTTCTTGGGCGAAACAGAGGATATCTCGATCGGGGGAGAGAACGGGGAAATCCCATATGACCCAATATATCTGACAAGTCGCACTATACGTCAACCCAAGATGCATCTTCCTCTCCAGGATTTCGAAAAGGTACTTTTGGAACACCAATAGGCATTAAATGAAAGAAAAAAGAATTAAGTACTATATTTCACTTTGATGTGGAAACGTAACAATGGGTTTAGTGTCTTCATAATATTGGCCTTTATCATATTTTATCCATAGATTGGATAAGGAAGACAGAATGAATAAAGTCAAATTCTAAATTCTTACTATACTAATAGGTCCTTGGAATGATGAACAAGTCTGGATGCATTCGCCCATAAAAAATGGGATCAACCCCCCATTGCGTATTGGTACTTATCGGGTATAGAATAGATCTGCTTCTCTTTGTTCCTACGAACAGAATTGTTCCATTATTACCAACAGAATAGAACAAATATTAACCCTTGCTCAGAGATAATTCACTGAAAGGGGGAGGTCCATAGCATAGTTTTTCCAATGCAATAAAGTTACATAGTGTCTATTTTTCGTTGATAAAGGGGTATTTCCATGGGTTTGCCTTGGTATCGTGTTCATACCGTCGTATTGAATGATCCCGGTCGGTTGCTTTCTGTCCATATAATGCATACAGCTCTGGTTGCTGGTTGGGCCGGTTCGATGGCTCTATATGAATTAGCAGTTTTTGATCCCTCTGACCCCGTTCTTGATCCAATGTGGAGACAAGGTATGTTCGTTATACCCTTCATGACTCGTTTAGGAATAACCAATTCATGGGGCGGTTGGAGTATCACAGGAGGGACTATAACGAATCCGGGTATTTGGAGTTACGAAGGTGTGGCTGGGGCACATATTGTGTTTTCTGGCTTGTGCTTCTTGGCAGCTATTTGGCATTGGGTGTATTGGGATCTAGAAATATTTTGTGAT